TTGAGCTACCATTACAGTTTCTTGGCATTCTCGTGCTTGGACTGAGTCTAGCATTCCTGTGCAATTCCCTTCCAAACTTTTATGCCCCTAGGCTACTTTGAGATGTCCCCGCTCCTCTCCTTACAGTCGAGCCCGCTGACGCGTCCCTCCCATCAAGAAAGTCCTGATTTGACTTTCTTTTGGTTGTAATCCCGTATTCCTTAAAGTTCAAGTACGTAATTCGTCTGTCAGCTTAAATAAGTAAGCGAAGCGCCTAGTACTTCAAAAAGTCAAATGGGTTGAGGAGCGATTCGATTATATTAGTAAAATGCTAGCCGAAAGGCTGCGACGGATTCTGCGTTTTATCTCTAAATAAAGGGAGAGAAGTCGCGAGGGGAGGAAGAGAAAAAAAAGCTGCTATTTTACCGTCCGTAATAACCACTGTTTTCGGGTTATCAGGCATAAGCGTAGCAGATCTTCTTTAAGAAAAAAGTCCTTGCCTGCCAGATTTCATGTCGGCGGCATTACCTATGTTGAAGGAATAAACAGTGTGATCTTTTCCAAGGCAAAGAATAGCCTAGTAAATAAATACAGATGCGCCCGTGGGGTGAGACTTGACTTCTGATCCCACTCTTCCTTAAGTTTAAGCGCTGGTTCTATTCCCTTAAGTTTCAGTTTAAGGGGTTCAGCTCTCTGAGGAAAGACATTCTCTGGATTCTTTCTTTAGGAATGAAGACTACCAGGCTTTTTTCTAATCAAAGCCAGGCTTTAAAGACCGGCCCATCTCTTCTTTCACTAAGATCCCCCGCGGAATTCTTTGATGAAAAGTCTCTATATCCCACCCCAAAGCCCAATGGAATACAAGCGAGCAATTCTGCTGCTTTTTAGGAGTGATCTTAGGCCAGATGCGGGGCAAAATCCCACATCGAAAAGCATGTGTTAAGCATAGGGCTTAGTTGCATTTGAATGAGTAAGGGATGCCATTCAATCTGTTGGGGGAAGAACCCCAGCTATCTCATCTGCTGGAGTATGGGCTGAGAGCTAACTAGTTACTTTCTTACCTTACAAAATGAGTCTTACAATTTGATAAGAGTGAAGGGGAGAGATCTTTTATTATTTCTTTGCTAGCCGAGGAATTCGATTCTATATAATAGTAGCGGCATTCTTTTCTTGACTATTTATTTGCATCTTTCTCTGCGGAGGCAAGAGCTCTACAAGCAAATCACATATTGGAGAATAAGATTTAGAGCCGGCTCAAAGGCTGTCCTAATCCTAAAAGGGGTCAGGCTTACCCGCCGTCCCTTTTCCTCAATCTCAATAAGGCTCGGTAAACGAGATTCTCGTCTTGAAGAACCCCAGAATTCGTCATTCATGATGTGCCCCCAATCTTCATTATCGGAACTAGCCAACAATCAATCTTCGAGCTAGAGTCGTCAGAACGGTTTAGCTGTGGGAATAGGCTATAAGGGCTGCTCGCCTTTGATTGAAATGCAAGGAAGTCAGCAGGAAGGGGAAAGGTCTCTTTTTAGTATCAATCTGTTCTTCTTTCCATTTTCAATAAGTCTCCCTCTCAATCTGTGTCTGCAAGAAGGAAGGATCAAGAGCTAGAGGAAGTTACTATGTCTTAAGCGCGTTTACGCCTACAAGAGCATAGTCGTCAAGCAAGCGGTCATGTAAACCAGATTAACAAAGAGTTGATTCAAAGCTAGGACTTGAAGAGCGTGACTCGACTGAAAGGAGAGGTTTGCAGAGCTCTACCGGGTTTGAAGAGGCGACCTACAGGGAGAGAGACGGAGGCGGTGACTCGACCGATAGGGAGAGGGGCGGAGCTTTTAAGCCCTTTTGCTGGATTGTTGGTCCGCAGCCCCGCCCTATAGAATAGAATGAATAAGGAGAGGCTGAAATATTCTTTTTATTAGCTGACCGAGCCACTCTTAGACTACTCCTTACCTCACCCCCCCCCTCCTTGTCACTTAAAGGGCGAAGTCGCTGAAGCGAGTCTAAAAGGCCAAAGAGTGATCTTTGAACGCTACTACGCATCCTTAATAATAGTCAACTAGTGTAAGGTAGGTTTGGGTATAGCAGGACTTGAACCTGCGACCATTAGGTTAAAAGCCCAATGCTCTACCAACTGAGCTATACACCCCAAAAAAGATGTAGTAGTAAATAAGGATTGGTGCGGAAAAGAAAAGAGGGTGGCCCCTCTTCTTCTCATCATAAGGGGCTTGGGCTCTCAAGCCGGCCTGACTTAACAAGCACCTTTCTTAGTAAGGTAAGGTTGCTTGTTTCCACTCATTGAAGATTCTATCTACAAAAGAAGGTCAACGGGGGATACTCAAGTTGCTCTCACTGACACAATCTACGAGAAGGTGAGGTCGTCTTTCTTTCCAGCCGCCATACGGTTGCCTTAAAGACGGAGAAGGGGAGGAGCGGTTATCTATGTAATTAAGGTCTTTGTTTTGTTGGCCGTTATTCCGGTTGAGCACTCTCTTTTCTTTGTTCAATTTCGTCTTACCAAACT